CCAAAAGATACCATATTGGTTCTGGTTTTTTAATTTCTCGCGGCTATCTAATGGAATAGAGTCCTATATGCTTCTCGGGAGTACAGACACAAATGGAATTCATTTCTTGTACATTTGTACAATACACAATTTTTTTTATTATAGTTACCCTGACAAAATACTTTTCAAATTAATCCTTTTTCTCTTTCTGGCTCCGATTTTGTGCCATCTGAATCACTAAAACTAACTAATTTCAATTTGAAACATTCATTCTATCTGATTCAAATTGCACGTTTAACTTTTCATATATGTGCCCTAGTACAACCCAAGAAAAGAGGAGAGAGGATATTCATAAAAAAAAGATCAAACAAGGTTCCTGCCTTTTTAGACCCTTTTGGGGGTAATGAAAAATCTTTTTTTCCTTCTTTATTTTTTTTAATTAAAATTATGGAAGTGAAAAAAAAAAAAGGAAAAGTGGTCAAATGATACTTCATCAGATGATTGTACAAGGAAGACGGTAGGTTATGGAAAAAAAAAAATAAAAAAAAAATGATAAATAAAGGAATTCTTGATTCGATCAGAAATTCTATAATTCGACTTTTTTTGGATTCAGTATGGATAAAAGATCTTCCTATGTTATACTATTCAATTCGCGACGGCGAATTGATATGATAGCTCAGATATTGTTATTCATGATATTAATCCGATTCAATAACATCAATATGTAATTCATCCCATTGAATTTACAGGCGAAAAAATGGATCATCTCTATGGGATTAAATCCCGAGTTATTGCGAAGTAAAAAAACGATGAGATTATGGAAGTAAATATTCTTGCATTTATTGCTACTGCACTCTTCATTCTAGTTCCTACTGCCTTTTTACTTATTATCTATGTAAAAACGGTTAGCCAAAATGATTAATTTGAATGAAACTTGACTTCTTTATCAATGTTTATAAATGATTGAAAAAATGGAAAGAAAAAAGGATTCCAAATTCGTTTCTTAAATGAAATGAGCAGGCTAGAATCAGCAGTATTCGCTGAAATTGGATAGCATGGTAGAAAGATTCATATATTTCTTTCTACCATGCTATACTATTTATCTATTAGATTAGTGTTTTTTTTTTTGTAGTGTAGAAAGTTGTGCTGGACTATATAAAGATAGAGACTTAATTTTCTATAGATAAATCTACAATATGTATCTTCTGTTATGTACATAGCGACCCCAATTTTATTTTTTTGCTACGTCTATTTGATCAATTTGTATTGATTTTGATCAATTCGAAATAATCGAAAGGCAACTCTTACTTTTATTTTAGAGTTCTAATTCCTAAATTTCGGATTATTTCAAATAGAAATCCAAGTATCCACCGAAAGAATCAAAGAAAGAAAAATGGTATGGGTATGGCATATAATAAAAAAAAAAAAAAAGAATATATTAATAAAAAAACCAACTTAGTAATCTTTTTTTATCATTTCTAGCAAGTAAAGTAATTTAATTAATTGACTGGTTGATAGATGATCCAAAAAGTTCTATGGTATGTAAACTTCTTCGAATTTTGAAAAACTCCGAAATCTATTTCCTATCATCTATATTTCCTTTCGAAATAGAAACACGGGAATTATTGAAATATATCTTTGATTGACATTATTATCTTTAAAAACACTTTGCGGAACGATCTAGAAAACAATTGATACAGTTGGATTTCTCAACTCAAAACTCAATTAGTTAAGTAGTATTTCTAGAGTCCACTTCTTCCCCATACTACAAGTGAAAGGGAAAATGTAAAGACTACCATTAAAGCAGCCCAAGCGAGACTTACAATATCCATGTGAATTATGTCCCCTATCTCTATAAATATGAAGGAATTTTTCCATTATTGTTCACTAATACTAATAATAGTGAAATCGATGGTACAGAGTCAAAAAAGGATTCTTATTTCGGACTATTAATTAATTAAATTTTATGAAGCAATTCAATAAATCCACATACATCTAACAAACAAATTCCTATATGATTTTTAACAGCCTATTCTACTCTTGACCGGTGGGTGGAAAAGAAGTTCTTTTTGAGCTTTTTCTACAAAAGCTAATTACCCATATTAATTGAATATCTGAATACTCAGAGACTTTTTTGAGTGTGTATACAAAATATTTTCCGCTTAACTACGAACTAGTTAGATATCACCTTTGGCTCTCTAATCGAATGCAAGGCCCAGTCAGTAACCACTACTTATACTTACTATAATCTTTCCTGGAATCCTAGACACAAGAATTTACAGAACTTGAAATTCTTTTTTCTTTTGAGAACCCCAGATGTTTAGAATCGAGTAAGTACGTATCAAAAAACCCTTGTCTACCCTTTAACTGGGGAATAATTCAGTGATTTCTAGGTTCTATCAGTCGATAAGTAATTTCGGATCTTTGTTTAATTAGAATCAGGCGACACCCAGATTTGAACTGGGGAACAAGGATTTGCAGTCCTCCGCCTTACCACTCGGCCATGCCGCCAAAACGATAC